TTCTACTTATTTGATGGGATGGTTAAGAGATTATCTATGGTTAAACTCTTCCCAACTTATCAATGGGTATAACCCCTTTGGTATGAATAGTTTATCAGTCTGGGCGTGGATGTTCTTATTTGGGCATCTTGTTTGGGCTACTGGATTTATGTTCTTAATTTCCTGGCGCGGATATTGGCAGGAATTGATTGAAACTTTAGCATGGGCTCATGAACGTACACCTTTGGCTAATTTGATTCGATGGAGAGATAAGCCAGTGGCTCTTTCCATTGTGCAAGCAAGATTGGTTGGATTAGCCCACTTTTCTGTAGGTTATATATTTACTTATGCGGCTTTCTTGATTGCCTCTACATCGGGCAAATTTGGTTAATTCTTTATGTTATGTGCCGTATCCGCAATAATATCATATCTTTCGATGGGGAGGGGGGTATACCCCCTTCTATTTCTACATCTAGGATCCGACTTGTACCAGTGATAATAATAATAACTGAACCATTATGGCAAAGAAAAGTTTGATTCATAGAGAGAAGAAGAGGCAAAAATTGGAACAAAAATATCATTTGATGCGCCGATCCTCAAAGAAAGAAATAAGTAAGGTTCCGTCCTTGAGTGATAAATGGAAAATTCATGGAAAGTTACAATCCTTACCGCGTAATAGTGCACCTACACGTCTTCATCGGCGTTGCTTTTCTACTGGAAGACCGAGAGCTAACTATAGAGACTTTGGACTATCCGGACACATACTTCGTGAAATGGTTCAGACATGTTTGTTGCCGGGAGCAAGAAGATCAAGTTGGTAAGGATTAAAATGTCACTTCCTTTTTCTATTTCTTTCTATGATCGTAGATCATAGAGGGGCCCCTTTACCATTCTGTATAAATAGGCTATTCTATTTGTACAGGTACGGAAGAGGGGCGCATTCAATTCTTGTTTGTCCATTAGTTTCGTTTCTAGGGTTTCGGTTTCCTTTCATCGCGGGATAGAGCAGTTTGGTAGCTCGCAAGGCTCATAACCTTGAAGTCATGGGTTCAAATCCCCTTCCCGCAACATTTTTTTTGAAAAAAAATGAGACTTTATTCTATGACTATTAACTAGTAATTAATTAATTAAGACTTTGTTTTTTTTTTTAGAGCGGAAGGTATTTATTAGATTTCATTCAACCGGAACGAATTTTTTCGCTTTTTAAATATATTACCCTGGCTGGGCGGATAGCGGGAATCGAACCCGCGTCTTCTCCTTGGCAAAGAGAAATTTTACCATTCAACTATATCCGCATTGTTCGTTCTTGATACAAGAGGTCTGGATAATGTTTGGTCAGAGCTAGACCAGATACTCTTTTGAGGGCCTTTTCTTTTTTTTTCAAATTCCATCACTAAACCAATTACCAATACAAATGGTAATTATTATCAATTGAATATTAAGGAATTAATATATAAATAATATAACTTCTTAATTATATATATTAAGATTGAAATAATTAGAATTCTATTTCTATTTTATTTATTTCAATTTACTATATCTAAATTTAAATTTTGAATTTCTCAATTCAAAATTTTCATTTTCTAAGTATTTGAAATTTATATATATTTGTATTATATATTTGTATTATATATTTGAATATAGTTGAATACAGATTTTTTTGAATCTATTTTTTTTTTTTATTTTATTTCATTCATCATTCAAGTTCTATTTATTTAAATTACGTATTATAGAAGTTTGACTGATGAGCCCCCCCCCTCCAATTTATTTGCATTTTTGGGCGACTTATACTTATATATCTATTTTTTTTTTATTAAATTTTACTGTATCTCACAATCCAAAAAATTTGTGGGAGGGGTCCTTTTTGGATCTGGAGCGGGTAGATTCAAGAAATAAGAGAATTAAGGATACCCACCAGAAAAACTAATCCGATCCATAATGATGTACCAGAAAATACAATATTTTTATTACTCAACCAACCATCAGGAGAAGCAAATACAACGGGTACGCTAATTAGTAAGATTGACGAAGTAGCAATTAATGCAAAAACGGCCAATTGGAAAGCTATAGTCATGTTTCTAATCCTCCAAGCTATCAACAAAAGAACTATACCATTTAATCCCCTCTATGATATCGACCAAACAAACAATTTGAATAAAAAGCCACCCGCATAGAGGGATTTTACCTTGAATCCATTGATTCTATATGACTTATTTCCAACCCCCTTACCACTTTTATTTGGACATTAAATCCAAGGTGATTTTTTTGACTTCCTGCTCACAAATGGACATGCTAGATCATGCATCTCATCTATCTGTATATATAGATAGATCGACCTATAGATTCATACACAATATCTTTCTATACATGATAGTATCAACTCATATGGCCGTGTTTGTTCTATTCGGTAGAATAAAAGAGAAATTCTCTCTGGGAGAGATGGCTGAGTGGTTGATAGCTCCGGTCTTGAAAACCGGCATAGTTCGAAAGAACTATCGAGGGTTCGAATCCCTCTCTCTCC